AATAACGATTTATTTGAAATAACGAAAAGATAACTAGTAATTCGTGCCATTATCACTAAAATCTATATGCGTGTGGATATCAATATTACCTACCACTCGCACTCTGTTACAACGAGGCGATTCCAATTTAAAATCTAAACAGAAAGTGTTTGAATGAAATCAGAAGAATATGTATGCTGTATTTCGTTTCCCTGGGATTGTAGTTCAATTGGTCAGAGCACCGCCCTGTCAAGGCGGAAGCTGCGGGTTCGAGCCCCGTCAGTCCCGACAAATAACCAATAATCCAATAAAAAAAAATACATCAATTCATCTCTTCATTTTCTATAATCTGTAATAAGGGGTACAAATAGCAGAATTTCATTCCCAAAGTGGATCCTTAATATTAATATTATTTTATATAATTTATTTTCTTTATTTTCGTTTTTCATCAAAGCAAATACAAATAGGGTCATTTTCATTTCATTTCTTCAACTAGTATCGATAGAGATGGATAAAGACACATGTGGATTAGTACAATTATTGGTAGCATCATCTTCAGGATTCCAAGAGCTACCTCACTGAATTTTGCCTTTTCGATTCCTCCCGATCCGTATAATGAAATCGAATCGAGTACCCTATCTTTCCCGGTAGCACATACACAAATGGAATTCTTATTTGTACGGTACAAAATGACTTAAATTCTTTTGATAAAATCCTTTTAATCGGAAAAGTCTCTTCTTTATTCTTTTTTGGCTCTGATTTTGTGTAACCTCAATTATTTGAAACAATCTATCTCATTCAAATTGTACACTGAAGTTTTGATATATTATATGGAATATGGATCCCATTCCTAATTCAATCAAGTAAAGAGTATATTAATAAAAGAAAAATCAAATAAGGACCCTGCCTCTCTTATAGAGAGAGGAAATCGATAATCTTTTTTAAGGATTTATGCCGAAGAAAAAACAAACTATAAAAAAGTAAATTTGGTAGAATATTCGATTTTTTTTTTATACTGTACTAGGACTTATCTTTATCGCACTTTTTTTGTTTGTTTGTAACTTATGTAAGTTTAAAGAGGATTAGATGATACTTAGTCAGATGATTGTATAAGGAAGGAGATAGTTTTATAGAAAAGAATAGAAAAGATAGAAAAGAAAGAATGGAAAAGAATGATAAATAAAGTAACAAAGTAAGAAAATTTTCGATTGGGTCAGGAATACTTTTTTGGATTTGGTATGAATAAATGATCTTTCTATGTTATACTATTCAATTCTCGACGATAAATCGATTTGAGAGTTCAGATATTGTTATTCATGATATTGATCTGATTTGATATCATCGAGATGGAATTCATCCCATTGAATTTAGAGGCGAAAGATTTATCATCTCTTATGGGATTAAATCCCGAATTATTGTGAAGTAAAGAAAAACGAAACGATGACATTATGGAAGTAAATATTCTCGCATTTATTGCTACTGCACTGTTCATTCTAGTTCCTACTGCTTTTTTACTTATAATATATGTAAAAACTGTTAGTCAAAGTGATTAATTTGAATGAAACTTGACTTCTTAGTTCTTATCAATATCAAGAATTAACGAAATAAAATGAAAATAATTCCAATTTTGTGTTTTAGCTGAAATGAGCGAACTAGAATCAGCAGGATTCTATGAGACCCGATAGTATGGTAGAAAGTAATATATTTACTACCATACTATCTATTTTTGTTATTCTAGTATACTAGAATATAAAGTGGTACTGGGCTTAATATGGATCAATCTAGAATGTCATCTTCATATATAGATAGATATCTAGACAATAGATATTAATTATCTATATGGAATGTAGATAAGGTTCAAATTGGATTTCTTTTTTTCATATGTTTGATTTGTGTTGGTTCCAATTAATAATTAATCTGGAATAGTTGAAAGGCGCCTCTTACTCTTATGATTCTAATTCCTGGATTTCTTATTATTGTCAATATGAATCCCGGAATCCATTGAAATAATCAAATCAATGAAAAGAAAAAAAAAGAATAGTCGGGGTATGTATTAATAAAAGAAAATCAAGAAATCTTTTTTTAGCATTCCATTGATTGAACAGTTGACAAATCATCCAAGGAAAGGAGTTTTTTTCAGATTTCGACGAAAAGAAAAGGATTAGTAAACCTCGCCAATTTGAAATCTTTGAATCATAATATGAAATGAGTCAAGTCAATAAAGTATAGCATAAATCGAATTTATAAATTTATAAAACGAAAATAATAAAAAAAATACTAAACTAAGTACTAAGTACGCAATATGTGACTTCTCCAAGAAAATATCTTAGTATGCGGAGTATCCCCTTAGAGAATCAGTATGTCTATTTTATTTCCCGTAGAAAATCTTAATTTAATAACTTTTAAATAACTAAAAAAAGAACTACTTTCTTTTGTCTTTGAACCAGAAAAAGGCAAACAAATAAAAAGTAAAAAAGGTCCCGCTGTTCCTTATTATCCATATATAACTCTGATAAGAGCCGGTTTATCATAATATAATAAAGAATTTAGGAAGAATTCGGTTGGAATAACTTTCCTATCATTTGTATTCTTTTTACTTTTGAAGTATGAACACTGGAATCATTAAAATATTTATTTGATTATGATTAAAAGGGTATTATTCAAATATTATTCATATCGAATCGAATAGAATTTTGAAATTGAATTCAATTATTGAATTCAATTTCAATATTTCACTATAAATTGTTCAATTTAAAATTTAAAATAGTTAAATTTAAAAGTCTTTGCGGAACGATCTATAAAAGAATTGATAGAGTTGCATTTCTCAACTCAATTAGTAGTATCCCTAGATCAATTAGTAGTATCCCTAGAGTCCACTTCTTCCCCATACTACGAGTGAAAGGGAAAATGTAAAGACTACCATCAAAGCAGCCCAAGCGAGACTTACTATATCCATGTGAATTATGTCCCCTATCTCTATGAATATGAAGGAATTTTGCTAGTATTGTTCACTTTTTTCCATTATTTTTCACTAATAATAGTGACTATTAATAATAATAGTCACTAATAATAATATTATTATCGCTGGTGCAGAGTAAAAAAAAAGATTTTGTCCAATACCATTGATAAAACAATCCAAAAAATCTAATTCAATTAATTATAAGAAGTTCTTATATGAGTGCTAGTAGAATCGGGAAAGATTAAGGGCAAACAAAATCAAAATAAGTAGCGGCGCTCTTGGAAATATCACGAGTCTTTTTCCTCCGCTGTTTCTATTGGGGACAATCTATCAGCAAACCAGAATAAGGTATTTCCCCTCTTTTGTTGATCAGGCGACACCCGGATTTGAACTGGGGAAAAAGGATTTGCAGTCCCCCGCCTTACCACTCGGCCATGTCGCCAAGGCAATAGAAAATAGAAATCAAAAATAGAAGAAAATATCCTCCCCCTTCTTTGTTTTTTCTTACTAAACTTCTTTTTTTTGCAATTGTATCTTGAATCCCATTTTTCTTAATCTGAATCCCTTTCCTAAAACTAAAATAAATCCTTCTTTTTTTGGATTGGATCCATCTCTTTGATTACTTTTCTATAGTATGTCAAAACACGCACTATCTGAATTCTTTCTCCTTTCTATTGAAAGGAAAAATTAAATGTGAATTTTCAGTGACAAAAGCCAAAATTCAGGACAAATTGGAACCGTTAACTATTGAATGAAAATTCATGAACGATTCTCGAATTTGAATCTAAAATTGTATTTCCCGAATTATAATTATATAAGAAAATCAAAATGGATATCTAACTATCCAGTATTGATTCTTTTCAATAATTCAATAAAAAAAATCAATAAAAAAAAAGCCTTATCCATTTCAATTATAACAACAATTATGAGTATATGTAAACCCCAGAACATAAATTATTACACGTATACCGCTAATCAGATATCTTATCTGTTTATGATTCCTATAGAAAATCGATATTTTGCTAGAACACGCCATGCGCTGTACAGAATAGACCCGCAATACAAGGAAAGACATATATAGGTAGCTATAGTTCTATCCGCGTATGCTTAATAAAGCCTTCTTCTGCGCTTGAACAAACTCTATTAAAATAAAAAAAAAATATCTCTGAAAAAAAAGCAAAAAAGCTAAGTGTTAAAAAAACAATTTTATATTGTTTCTAACTATTGGATTTTTATCTCATCGAAGAGATAAAATCACGAATTATGTATTTCACTGGTATCTAATTGTATTGGAATATGTAATATCATAAATAATAGTAGAAATTGAATCCCTTTTTGTTATTCTATATAAAATAGAAAATTCCATAAGTCTAAGTTAAGTGGAATTTCTCAATTCTTTTCCAGTTGTATCTGTTGCAAATTCCAATTTGAGTAGAAAATCCAAATTCGCTTTACTTTATTCCTCCGTTCATACGTATTTCAGACATTCCATATTCATATATATTCATATATGGAGTTAGATAAAATTTTATGTGATTCTGTAAACCGAATAGCAATTCCATCAGTGCTGATCGATCCATATAATTGGATGAAAAACGATCCAATAATGGGATTTTTTTTTTCAATAAATGGGAAATTAAAAATGCTTGGGGATGGAAATGGGGGAATGTCTACAATACCTGGATTTAATCAGATACAATTTGAAGGATTTTGTAGGTTCATTGATCAGGGCTTAGCAGAAGAACTTTATAAGTTTCCAAAAATTGAAGATAGAGATCAAGAAATTGAATTTCAATTATTTGTGGAAACATATCAATTAGTAGAACCATCGATAAAAGAAAGAGATGCTATATATGAATCACTCACATATTCTTCTGAATTATATGTATCGGGGGGATTAATTTGGAAGAACAGTAGGGATATGCAAGAACAAACCATTTTTATTGGAAACATTCCTCTAATGAATTCCCTGGGAACTTCTATAGTAAATGGAATTTACAGAATTGTGATCAATCAAATATTGCAAAGCCCTGGTATCTATTACCGGTCCGAATTGAACCAT